TATAATAAACTATATACATCTGAAATGAAACCTAAGATAAAAAAAAAGAATGGCTATTTATCGGTTCAGGGTACTTTTTTTTCTGTTTTAGGGTAGGGGCAAGGAAATCCCATCTACTGACTCATTGTACATAGACATTTTAGTTATAAATGTTGCATAAAAATATAAGTGATCCTTAATTTAGTTCCAGCATCTGATCATACATGTATTACAATAAAGAAGGAGGATTTTCAATGCGAGATATAAAAACATATCTCTCTGTGGCACCTGTGCTAAGTACTCTATGGTTTGGGTCTTTAGCAGGTTTATTGATAGAAATTAATCGTTTATTCCCGGATGCCTTGTCATTTCCTTTTTTTTAATTCTAGTTATTAATATGGGAAAAAATGAAGAAAATTAGAGATACAAAAAAATCTATGTGACTAATTTCCCCCACCCCCTTTTTTAGTTGTTTAGGATAGGAAGAAAAGAGAAAGAAAAAGGGGGTATTTAACCCCAGCGTGGGATGGGGGGGTCTAATATCGAATTTGATTGGTAGAATAGAAATGTGGGTCTAAGACAGGCTTCACGAATATAAAATACGTAAATGAAATACTGTGATTAGACTAAGAACAATTGCTAGTTAGAAAAAGTTGTATTAGTTAATTATTACATTATAATGAATGCTTTCAAAAGCAAATTTTAGTGACTTCTATTGATTTTTTGATTTTATGTTCCTTTCTTCTTCTTCGGTTCGGGTCAAAAATAGAAGAGTTGAGTCGATCCAAAATCCAAAGCAAAGGAGGTCCATGGCCAAAGGCAAAGATGTCAGAGTCAGAGTTATTTTGGAATGTACCAGTTGTGTCCGAAATGGTGTCACTAAAGAATTTCCGGGCATTTCTAGATATATTACTCAAAAGAATCGACACAATACACCCAGTCGATTAGAATTAAAAAAATTTTGTCGCTATTGTAAAAATCATACAATTCATGGGGAAGTAAAGAAATAGATCGAACAGAGCGTGTGGGCGATCCTTCCAATCCAAGGAGCAAGAGGAGGTTAATAACATATTATATATAATATATTAATAACATAATATATTATTAATAACATATCATATATAAATATATATATAAATATAGAAAAAAACCCTATCCTATTTCGGTCGGATCTTAAATGCAAAAAGAAATAAGATTTTAGAGATAAGGAATAAACCATGGATAAATCCAAGCAACCTTTTCATAAAACCAAGCGATCTTTTCGTAGGCGTTTGCCCCCAATTGGATCGGGGGATCGAATTGATTATAGAAACATGAGTTTAATTAGTCGATTTATTAGTGAACAAGGAAAAATATTATCTAGACGAGTGAATAGATTAACCTTGAAACAACAACGATTAATTACTATTGCTATAAAACAAGCTCGTATTTTATCTTTGTTACCTTTTCTTAATAATGAGAGACAATTTGAAAGAACCGAGTCGATCTCTAGAGCTACTGGTCCTAGAACCAGAAAAAAATAGGCATACTATACTCTTCAATTGGCTCAAAACTTCAATCCGAACTCAACATTGAAGTTTTGAAAAAGACTCGAATTCGTATTTCATTATTGTGTTGTAATAAAAAAATGGGGAAGAATAAATCCCTTTTTTATTGAAACATGTTCGTTCATTCATACTACTTATCTTAATTGATTTTTATTCTATCTTCCCGGAGTTTATTCTCCGGGGAATTTTGTTTCAACCATTCTTGTATATAATTTGATAATCTCTTTTATTTGATAATCTTTTTGGAAATGATGCAAAGACAATTCTTATTTAATATAGCTATTTGCGCAGGTATTTTACGATTAAGAAGCAATTGCCTCTTGTACAGATTATGTATCAATCTACTATAACTATAGGAAACCTCGTTCTCACGAGTTACTGCATTTATCCGAGTGATCCACAAACGACGAAAATCTCTCTTTTGCCTACCTCTATCTCTATAAGCGGAAACCAAAGCTCTCATTTTCTGTTGAGTAATAGTTCGAGTAAGTCTTGAACGAGCCCCTCGAAAGCTTGATGCAAATAAACGAATTTTTGTTCGGCGTCTCCGAGCTGTATATCCTCGTCTAACTCTGGTCATTTAATCAAATTAAATTTTGATGAATAACTAATTGATTTCTGTTCGTTCAGTCATTCTTTTTCCCCGGTTCAATTAATAACAAAACGGATTATTCCGATATATAAAATATAAATTCCAATGGCTTTTGCTACTATAACCTTCCCAACCACAATTTTTTATTTTATTTCTATCAGTCAGGTATTTCGCTTGTGGAAATAAGAAATTCGACCAATCCAATCAATAATAAAAAAAATTTGTAAAAAAAATTAATTTATAAATTATTTAAAATAAAAAAAAAATAGTGGATTCCTTCGTTTCTATGGTTACTTCTTAAACGGTGAGGTCCTCTCTATACACCGGAGCTCTTTCTCCCATTCCATTTAATCAATGTTTTTGGTAACTTGTACAGTTCGCACTTTTTGGCTCTACCCATGAATTATACAGTAATAGGTCTTTTCACAATGAGAGCTATCCATACAGTGACGGCATTTAATTATGAAAGTTGGCTAGGTAGCTGACCCTGTTAGTCCGTTATTCAAGAATAGGAGCATAATTGTTTTGCTTCTTAAATATTGTTTCCCCGCTTAATGGATAACCTTTTGCTACCAATGGAGAATTTATTTTCATCTCAAATCGAGGTGATTGGATTTGCACCAACAGAAACCATAAAATTCATACACAATCAATAGAGGTATATGATACATTTTTTTTTTAGTTTTATTTAGATAGTAAACACTATTCTTCCATTTTTCCATTCTATCTATTCATTGGTACTAGTCATTGGTACTGGAACAATTGTATCATTTGTTCGAGCTCATGATCTAAACGAGTCGCACATACACCCTAGTACATGTTCCTCGACGCTGAGGGCATCCTCGAAGAGCGGGGGATTTCGTGACATTTCGGATTGGCTGTCTTGCGTTTCTAATAAGTTGTTTAATAGTTGGCATGTTGAATCGTATATATATGATGGGATTATAATGGGCTGGTTTAGATCGATCTTAACCTGATGATTATTAAATTTTTCCCTTCAATTGAATGAATATTTTACTTGGGTAAAATAAAAATATTCAATATCAAATCACGGAAAATTCAAATTACGGTTTGAAATGGAATCATGTATTTACACGGGATCCCCGGCATTTTCGACCGCTACAAGATCAATAATGCCATAAGCTTGGGCTTCTGTTGCTGACATAAAAACATCCCTTTCCATGTCTTCGGATACAACCCATAAAGGGTTGCCCGTTCTTTGTACATAAACCCTTGTGAGGGTTTCGCGAAGTTTCAGTAGTTCTTCTGCTTCCAAGATGAATTCCCCTGCCTGTGCCTCATAAAAAGAACTAGCAGGTTGGTGAATCATAACCCTGATTATATAACATCCATCATGAGCGGCTCCTCTATCTCACACGATTGGTCGAAGGGAAGGAATAAAAATAACAAAAAGAAAAAGATAGAATTGAACAACCGTACAGGCATCTTTTGTACATTGCATACGGCTTCGCAATGGAATTGACCTTTTCCTTCCGTCCGCCAAAGAAAGGGACAAAGATACTAGAAACAAATAGAGTCCATCCGATCCAGATCGTTGAATGATCCATTTACCACCCTTCCTTTCGTAGAAGTCAAAAATACTATGATGGTTCTGTTGCTTTATATATTTCTTATTTATCTCGTCTTTAATTTAGCAATCCCAAGGTTTTTTCTTACCCGATCAAATAAGGTAAGGAAAAAAGATCTTTTTTTTTTTATTTTTTATAACATTAATATCAGAAAGGCACTTCTGGTGTGTAAGAAAAATGGTTTGTGACGCTGAAACAGACCTCCGACACATAAGATCAAATCGGAAATAACCTTTGTTTCATACTACTATTTCGATACATAATTTCATGTCATGTTATGAAAAAACAAAAAAGGTTTGTTCATATCGAACTAAAAATGCCATGCTATTATTACTTATTATTCATGTTCCATATGGCGAAGGCATAGTCTTTTTTTTTTCAAATAAAAAACTCATTGGCGCCAAGCGTGAGGGAATGCTAGACGTTTGGTAATTTCTCCTCCGACCAGAATGAAAGATCCCATTGAAGCGGCTAATCCCATGCATATTGTATGTACATCAGGTGGCACAAATTGCATAGTATCATAAATAGCTATTCCTGGTATTACCCATCCACCGGGGGAGTTTATAAACAAATAAAGATCCTTAGTATCGTCCTCTATACTAAGATATACCATAAGACCAACAAGTTGATTCGAGATCTCGCTATCAACCTCTTGGCCTAAAAAAAGTAATCTTTCTCGATAAAGTCGGTTGATTAGGACAAAATTGTATCCTTTAGTAACCGTACATGCACCTTTGGGTGCATACGGTTCAAAAAAGCGAAAAAAAATCAATGTGTCGATTCCAGTCCTATTTCTTTTTTTTTTTTAACAGGTTTTTTGTTTTTCTCTAATGAAAATGAAGGGACTTTTTTTATTCTATTTTTCAAGAAACATTGCTTCCTTCCCTAGAAAACCCTATCTAAAAAAAAAAAAGAATTCAAAAAACTTATTGAACTAACCTCTTATTGATGTATTGTTTCATCGAGATTCAAATCACGATGTCATTTTCTTGTTCCTAAATGGGCCCATTTATTTCTTTTAGGTTCATGTTCTACTCCGGGTAAATATCTATCCGAATTATATTTGCACATATAGGGCAAATTATGTCAGTGCCACTTTTTACGATTTTTTTTCAATTCTTTTCATGCCTTCCGCCAAACTATTTGATATTTTTATTATACTATTCCATGGATTGGTAGTTTGAGATAACCCCTAGGGTATAAAAATCCTTTATGATACAAGTGGTAATGGTACCTATATTACCAATTTGGTATTTTCTGAACGGAGCCTGAATATTGGTACAAGCCAAC